CTTTTCTCATTCTGCATTGAATCATATGAATCGATCTAGCAATGATGGAATTTCGATTCTGTTTACTGAATCACATGAAATTTTACCCAACTCCATATATATGGAATGTATGAAATACGTATGAACGGAGGAAAAAAGATGATTTTAGACTTAGTTAAATTGGAATTTCTAAGAGACAGATCCAAACGGAAAGGAATTGATAAATTCCACTTAGAATTATGAAGTTTTTTTATTTTGTCTAGAATAGAAAATTCACTTTATACCATTATTATGATATTCCATATTCCAATCCGATTGGATATCAGAAAAATAAATGGATTCGGGATTTGATCCATTCACGGAGATAAAGACATAATAATCAGAAACAATATAACAATAGAAAGTTAATTTTTTGAGTACTTAACTCTTTCGTGAATTCCATTGTTCCAAAAAAGATTTGCAGAGAACTCCTTTTTCTTTTTTTCGTAGAATTTTTATTTTTAGAATACGATTGAAGTGCATAAGAAGGCTTGTATTTATTAAACCCGCGCTGCTATAGCTATCTATCCATACATCGTTCTCCTTTATTGCATACTTCTACTCGGGACAGCACATGTCGTACTCTATCAAAATTTCTATTTTCTCTTCAATCTAATCAATCTAAATTGCAGTACGACAAGTGTCCGCCAGTTCCCTATAAACAGGCATCATACACAAATAATATACCCCATAAGCTAACTGTGGAACACAACTTATGTTTGGGGTTTACATATACTAATAATTGACATTATAATTGAAATCGAGTTGAGAAGGTTTTTTTTTCACTAAAAAAATCAAGACTGATTAGTTATATATCAATTTTGATTTTCTTATATCATTTATCATTAGGGAAAGACAATTTGAGATGTAAATCCAAGAGTGGGTCATGAATTTACAGTCATATAGTTAATGGTTCCAATTTGTTCTGAATTTTGGCTTTTGTAACTGAAAAAAAAATTCCCATTTGGTCTTTTAATAGATTAATAGAAAAGAGAGGTATTTAGATATTGGGTGTTTTGAGATACTATAAAATTAATTGAAGGGAAAGAGCCGGCCCCCCCCAAAAAAACAAATAACAAATAAAGGGGAATATTTTCATCTATTTGGTATCGTTTTGGCGGCATGGCCGAGCGGTAAGGTGGGGGACTGCAAATCCTTTTTCCCCAGTTCAAATCTGGGTGTCGCCTGATTAACAAAAGACAAGACTCGAAATCCCTTATTCTTTATTCTCCTTTGCTGTTATAACTCGCCGAATTTTTCCCAGCAAAACACGCGTAGTCTTGAGACTTTCTTGATTGGAAACAGCTGGGGGTTCCCTTCTTTAAATTAAAGTGCCGTAACTCGTTGTATTTAGGATTCAAGGAAAGATTATAGTAGTGGAAGGGCTAGCATATCAAATAAAGAGTTACCGATTTTTTTCCATTACTAATGTCGTGTCTACTGGCCGGGTCTTGAATTAGATTGGATGGATAATTGGCTTTTTTCTTTTACTTAATGATAATGAAGGACAAGAAAAATAAAGAATAGGTATCAGTATTCCTACATATATATATTAGTAGCATTCCCTTTGATACTTCAAAAGAAAAGCGTAACTGCAGTTTCATTTTTCATATTTATTGGAGTCTTTCATCAAGGGTGTTGGGTCAGAATACCCTTTTGACTCTGCACCAGTGATTCCACTATTATTAATAAACACTAATGGAATAATTCCTTCATATTCAGAGAGATAGGGGACATAATTCACATGGATATAGTAAGTCTCGCTTGGGCTGCGTTAATGGTAGTCTTTACATTTTCCCTTTCACTCGTAATATGGGGAAGGAGTGGACTCTAGAGATACTACGAATTGAGTTGGGGAATCAAATTGTATCACTTTTTTATAGATTTTTTATAGATCGTTTTGCAAAGCATAACTAATCTTTATTAATTATTTAATATATTGAATTCATTAATTTAATTCAATTTTGAATTCAAAATTGAATTAATAAAAATATCATTGAATTAATAAAAATATCTTCATTCCGAAATTGTATTGGCTTTTATTTCTGCTGTGCTTTATTGACGCGTTTGCTATCATGGCTGAAGGATTCAAAATCGATAGGATGGATAACCCTTTTCGAATTTCGAAATCCGAAGAAGTTACCATAGAACTCCTTGGATTATCTGTAAACCGTGCAATCCATTACTTCTTTGAAATGCTAAAAAAAAGATTACTTTCTAATTTTCTATAAATTAGAAAATAATAAGAGTTTCCTCGCGATTATTTCAGATTGATTGGAATCAACAAAAATAAAATAGATAAAGGAAACAAATAGATGAAGCAAAGAAATAGAATTGAGATACTATGTACATTCCATATATTTAATTGATATTAACATTTATGAAGATCCATATACATATTGGAGATTGATCTCGATTCAGTTTGTATCTTTCTAGATTACAATAATCAAAATGGATAGTATGGTCGAACGATTCATTTTTG